AGAACCCTTCTTTTCGAATTCCTACGATGCAATTGGAGCTTTTCGTCAGAAAAGAATCAATTTAGATAGTCCTTTGTGGCTTCGTTGGCGACTAGATCAACGCATTATTGCTTCAAGAGAAGCTCCCATCGAAGTTCACTATGAATCTTTGGGTACCTATCATGAGATTTATGGGCATTATTTAATAGTAAGAAGTGTAAAAAAAGAAATTCTTTGTATATACATTCGAACCACTGTTGGTCATATTTCTCTTTATCGAGAAATCGAAGAAGCTATACAAGGGTTTTGTCGAGCCTGTTCATATGGTACCTAAGCTAAAGAATTATATGATGCCGATGTGAATTTGTTTTTTTCCAGTTCAACTGGGACCATAGTTCTTGAATTTTTACGCGGATCAAGATCGAGAAAAGGAAGTTTTCCAATCACTGACTCAAATCCATTGTTGAATCTTACTTAGCGGAATATGGAGGTACTTATGGCAGAATGCGCCAATTTGGTCTTTCACAATAAAGTGATAGATGGAACTGCCATGAAACGGCTTATTAGAAGATTAATAGATCACTTCGGAATGGCATATACATCACATATCCTGGATCAAATAAAGACTCTGGGGTTCCAGCAAGCCACTGCTACATCCATTTCATTAGGAATTGATGATCTTTTAACAACACCCTCTAAGGGATGGCTAGTCCAAGATACTGAACAACAAAGTTTGATTTTGGAAAAACACCATCATTATGGGAATGTACACGCGGTAGAAAAATTACGGCAATCCATTGAGATATGGTATGCTACAAGTGAATATTTGCGACAAGAAATGAATCCTAATTTCAGGATGACTGACCCCTTTAATCCAGTCCATATAATGTCTTTTTCGGGAGCTAGAGGAAATGTATCTCAGGTACACCAATTAGTAGGTATGAGAGGATTAATGTCGGATCCCCAAGGACAAATGATTGATTTGCCCATTCAAAGCAATTTACGCGAGGGACTCTCTTTAACAGAATATATAATTTCTTGCTATGGAGCCCGAAAAGGAGTTGTGGATACTGCTGTACGAACATCAGATGCTGGATATCTCACGCGAAGACTTGTTGAAGTAGTTCAACACATTGTTGTACGTAAAACAGATTGTGCCACCACTCGAGGTATTTCTGTAAGTCCTCGAAATGGAATGATGCCGGAAAGGATTTTTATTCAAACACTAATTGGTCGTGTATTAGCAGACGATATATATATGGGTCCACGGTGCATTGCCACTCGAAATCAAGATATTGGGATTGGACTTATCAAGCGATTCATAAACCTTCGAGCACAATCAATATATATTAGAACTCCCTTTACTTGTAAGAGTATATCTTGGATCTGTCAATTATGTTATGGTCGGAGTCCTACTCATGGTGATCTGGTCGAATTGGGAGAAGCTGTCGGTATTATTGCGGGTCAATCTATTGGAGAACCAGGTACTCAACTAACATTAAGAACTTTTCATACCGGCGGAGTATTTACAGGGGGTACTGCAGAACATGTACGAGCCCCCTCTAATGGAAAAATTAAATTCAATGAGGATTTGGTTCATCCCACACGTACACGTCATGGACATCCTGCTTTTCTATGTTATATAGACTTGTATGTAACCATTGAGAGTGAGGATATTATACATAACGTGAATATTCCGCCAAAAAGTTTTATTTTAGTTCAAAATGATCAATATGTGGAATCAGAACACGTGATTGCTGAGATTCGCACGGGAACGTCTACTTTAAATTTTAAAGAGAGGGTTCGAAAACATATTTATTCTGATTCAGAGGGGGAAATGCACTGGAGTACTGATGTGTATCATGCACCTGAATTTATATATGGTAATGTTCATCGCTTACCAAAAACAAGCCATTTATGGATATTATCAGGGGGTCCGTGCAGATCTAGTGTAGTCCCTTTTTCCTTACATAAGGATCAAGATCAAATGAATATTCATTCTCTTTCTGTTGAACAAAAATATATTTCTAACTCTTCATTGACTAACGATAAAGTGAGACACAAAATCGGTAATTCAGGGTTTTCTGATAAAAAAGAAGGAGGGATTTCTGATTATTCAGAAATTAATCGAATCAGATGCACTAGTCATTCTAATCTCATATATCCCGCTATTCTTTATGGGAATTCTAATTTATTGGCAAAGAGGCGAAGGAATGGATTCATCATCCCATTCCAATCGATTCAAAAACGAGAGAAAGAACTAATACCCCCTTCAGGCATCTCGATTGAAATACCCATAAATAGTATTTTCTGTAGAAATAGTATTTTTGCTTATTTCGACGATCCTCGATACAGAAGAAGGAGTTCGGGAATTACTAAATATGGGACTGTAGAAGTGCATTCAATTGTCAAAAAAGAAGATTTGATTGAGTATCGAGGAGTCAAAGAATTTAGGCCAAAATACCAAAGGAAAGGAGATCGATTTTTTTTCATTCCCGAGGAAGTACATATCTTACCTGGA